ATAGATTTGAAAATATCGTAAAAAATGAAATTTCAGAATTTTTTTTTCATACATGTCAAAGTGATGGAAGAGAAAGAATATCTTTTACGTATCCACCAAATTTATCAACTTTTCATAAAATGATGGAAACCAAAATTTATCTCTTCACAAGAGATAAATTTTCCTATGATGAATTGTCTAATTATTGGAGCTATACTAATGAAGAAAAAAGAAACAAATTGAGCAATGAATTTCTAAATAGGGCAAAAGTTATGGATAAGGAATTTATTTCTCTGGATAGATTCGAAAACCGAATTCGATTGTGTAATGATGAAACTAAAACAAAATATTTAACTAAAATATATGATCCTTTCCTGAACGGACCCTTTCGTGGACGAATCAAAAATGGTTTTTCAACCCCAATTCAACATGAAAAAACTTACAAAAAAAATCACATTTTGATAAATAAAATTCACGGTATCCTTATTTATAATAATACTTATAATAATACTTATAAAAATAATAATAGTAATTATCCAGAATTAGAGGAAAAAATCAATCTATTTGATAGAAAATCATTAGTAACTACATTTTTTTTTTTTAATCTAATCAGTAAATTTTCAAAAAAATTAGTATCAAGCTTGAGTTTTGAAGCACTCTATTTATTTCCAGAACATGAACAAGTCAAAATGAATTATGAAGACGAAGAAGAAAAAAAACAAATAATAAAAATATTATTTGCTGCAATTAGAACTGATTTGAACGAAAAAACAATAGTAAATCGAAATAGAACTAAGTGTATTAGAATAAACGAAATCCGTAAAAAACTTCCTCGATGGTCATACAAATTTATTGACGAATTGGAACAACTGGAGGGAAAAAATGAAGCAGAGAATTATCAAATTCGTTCTAGAAAAGGCAAACGTGTAGTCATTTTGACTAATAAATCTAAATTTTTTAAGAAGTACGATACTTATAATCATACCGGAGATACTGATAATGCTAAAAAAAAAAAAAACGAATTGGCTTTAATACGTTATTCCCAACAATCGGATTTTCGGCGAGACATAATCAAAGGATCTATACGTGCTCAAAGGCGTAAAACAGTTACTTGGAAATTTTTTCAAAAAAGGGTGCATTCCCCCCTTTTTTTTGATAAAATTGAAAAACCATTATTCTTTTCTTTTGATAGTTTCAAATCAATGAAAATCTTTTTTATGTTAAAAATTTGGATGCGAAAAAAGACAGAATTTGAAATTTCGAGTTATACGGAGGAAGGGGCAAAAGAAAGTTCGAAAAAAGAGGAGGAAAAAAAAAAGGAAAATGAGGAAAGAAAACGTATAGAAATAGCAGAAGCCTGGGATAGCATTATATTTGCTCAAGTAATAAGAGGTGTTTTATTAATAACCCAATCCATTCTTAGAAAATATATTCTATTACCTTCATTGATAATAATTAAAAATATTGTTCGTATACTATTTTTTCAATTTCCCGAATGGTCAGAAGATTATAGGGATTGGAAGAGAGAAATGTATATTAAATGCACGTATAATGGCGTTCAATTATCCGAAAGAGAATTTCCCAAAAAATGGCTAACAGATGGTATTCAGATAAAGATATTATTTCCTTTTCGTCTAAAACCTTGGCACAAATCTAAGCTACGATCCAATGAAAAGAAAAAAGATCCAATGAAAAAAAAGAACTTTTGTTTTCTAACAGTTTGGGGGATGGAAGTCGACGTGCCCTTTTCTAGTTCTCCCCAAAATCGATTTTCATTTTTCGACCCCATTTTTAAAGAACTCAAAAAAAAAACGAAACAATTTCAATTTTTCACTTTTCTAGTTCTAAAAGTTTTAAGTGAAAAATTGAAATTGTTTCTAACTATCTTAATAGAAAAAGCAAAACGGATCATCAAAAGTATTATCGAAAGTATTCTCAAAAGTATTCTCAAAAGTATTCTCAAAAGTATTCTAGTCCTAACGAAAATAAAACAATTTTTCAAATTTTTATTTATTAAATTTAAATTCAAAAAGATAGATGAATTGAGCGAAAGCAAAAAAGATTCAACAATTTGTAAGAATAATCCAATGATTTCCGAAGCAACCATTTCAATTCAATCGATAAATTCGGTAAATTGTTCATTGAAAAAAAAAAAAATAAAGGATCTTAATGCTAAAAGAAAAGCAGTTATAAAAAAAATCGAAAAAATGAAAAAAGAAAAAAAGAAAAGAGGACTTGTAATTTCAGAGACAAATATTCATTCGAACAAAACAACTTATGATAGTAAAAGGATAGAATTAGAAAAAAAAAATTTGCAGATATTACAAAGAAGAAGAAATGCTCGATTAACTCGTAAATCACATTCTTTTTTTAAATTTTTCATGAAAAGGATATACACAGATATCTTTCTATATATCATTTGTATTCCGAGGATGAATATACAACTTTTTCTTGAATTAACAAAAAAATTTTTAAATAAATCCATTTACGATAATGAAGCAAATGCAGAAAGAACTTATAAAACAAATCAAAGTCTAATTCGCTTTATTTCAATTTTACACAAATATTTTAATATTAGAAATACGAATTCACATAATTCCTGTGACATCTCCTTTTTGTCACAAGCATATGTATTTTTTAAATTATTACAAACCCGAATTATTAACATAAACATATATAAGTTAAAATCTGTTTTTCAATATCATGGAAATTTTTTTTTTCTGAAAAATGAAATAAAGGATTCTTTTTTTGGAGCACAAGGAATATTTCATTCTAAATTAAAACATAAGAACCCTCTCAATTCTGTAAGAAATCAATGGACAAATTGGTTAAAGGATCATTATTATCAATATGACTTATCTAAAAGTAGATGGTCCAGATTAGTACCACAAAAATGGAGAAATAGAATCACTGAATGTCGTATAGCTCAAAAGAAAGATTTAACCGAATATTATTCATATGAAAAAAGCCGATTAATTCTTTACAAAGAACAACAAGTAGACGCATTAAAAAAAAAAATTAGAAAACAATATAGATACGATCTTTTATCCTATAATTTTATCAATTATGCAGATAAGAAAGACTCATATATTTATGGATATAGATCCCTATTTCAAGCAAATAAAAACCAAGTGATTTCTTCTAATTACAACACGTATAAAAAAGACTTATTTGATATCATAGATAATATCTTTATCAAGAATTATATATCGGAAGATGCTATTCTAGATATGGAAAAAAATCTGGATAGAAAGTATTTTGATTGGATGGGAATCAATAGAGAAATACTAAATCGTTCCATATCGAATCTAGAATTTTGGTTCTTTTCAAAATTTGTGATTTTTTATAATGCATATAGGGGTAACTCGCAGGTTATACCAATCAAATTACTTTTTTTACATTCTAATGTAAATCAAAATGTTAGTGAAAATAAAAATAACATTACTAGAAAGAAAAAAATAATAGATATTTTTGGACCATCGAAAAAAAATGAATCTCTTGAATTGGAGTTAGAGACTCGAAATCGGGCAAAAGCAGAATACCCCGATCAAATAAATCTTGAATTATCTATCTCAAACCAAGAAAAAGATATTGAAAACGATTATGTAGGATCGGGCAGTGAAAAGAATAGTAAGGGTATAAAGAAAAAGAAAGATAAGAACAAGATGGAGGCAGAACTTAATTTCTTACTAAGAAATTTTTGGATTTTACATTTAAATTGGAATAATTTCTTAGGTCAAAGAATATTTAACAATATCAAAGTATATTGTCTCCTGATTAGATTGAAAAATTTAAGAGAAATTACTATAGCCTCTATTCAAAGAGGAGAACTTGGTCTAGATATTATGATGATTCAAAATCAGAAGAATTTAACTCTTCTAGGCTTAAGGAAAAATAAAAATAACAAATTTATGAAAAAAGAAATATTTGTTATCGAACCAGTTCGCCTGTCTAGAAAAAACAATAAACAATTTTTTATGTATCAAACCATGGGTCTTTCATTAATTCATAAGAATAAACGCAAAATTTATCACAAATACCCAGAAAAAATTCATGTTAATAAGAAAAATTTTGATAAATACATTACAAGAACAAGAGATCAAAAGATAACAGAAAAAAAAGAAAAAGATAATTCTGATTTACTTGTTCCTGAAAACATTTTATCCGCTAGACGTCGTAGAGAATTGAGAATTCGAATTTGTTTAAATCCAAATAATATAAATAGTATGCATAGAAACACAATATTTTATAATGAAAATAAAGTCCAAAATTGTTTTCAACTTTTGACTAAAAAAAGAAAATATTTTGAGAAAGATAAAAAAAAACTAATGAATTTCAAAATTTTTCTTTGGCCAAAATATCGATTAGAAGATTTAGCTTGTATAAATCGCTATTGGTTTAATACCCATAATGGAAGCCATTTCAGTATAGTAAGGATACATATGTATCCTCGAGTGAAAATTCGTTAATCGAAATTTGTCTTCTATTTACCATATAGATATGGTAAATAGAAGACAAATGAATATATCTATATATATATCTATATAGATACATAACATAAATAAAGACACGCATTATGGTATGGCATTGATACTAATTCACTGATGTATATGTTAGATAAAAAAAGAATCACCAAAATTCTCTTTTTTTTAAGTATACAATTTTTTATGTTGAATCTATAAAAACAGTCTCCCTTATATCTATTTAAATTGGATTGATTAAATTGATAAGAATTAATTCGATTGTAAAAAAATCAAGAATTCTTAAGTAAATTCAGATTTATATAAAAAATTAAAAATTAGTGTCATTACTATTACTGATCAATAAAAATATCTATAAAAAGAGAGGAGAAGGGAAAAACTTTCATTTTTTATGGTAAAAAATTCATTTATACCTGTTATTTCACAAGAAAAAAAAGAAAAAAACCCGGGATCGGTTGAATTTCAAATATTCAAATTTACCAATAGAATACGAAGACTTACTTCACATTTTGAATTGCACCGAAAAGACTATTTATCTCAAAGAGGTTTACGTAAAATTTTGGGAAAACGGCAAAGATTACTGTCTTATTTGTCAAAGAAAGATAGAATACGGTATAAAAAATTAATAAATCAGTTTGATATTCGGGAGTCACAAATTCGTTAAATTGAAGAGTAATTCTCAATTATTCGATTTATTAGATCTTGAATTAATTTTGATGAACTTTTTTTTTAAGCGATTCATAAAAGAATAAATCGAGGAAAAACCTATGAATATCTCAACTACAAGAAAGGACTTCATGATAGTCAATATGGGGCCTCACCACCCATCAATGCATGGTGTTCTTAGACTTATTGTTACTCTAGATGGTGAGGATGTTATTGATTGTGAACCAATATTGGGTTATTTACACAGAGGAATGGAAAAAATAGCGGAAAACCGAACAATTATACAATATCTGCCTTATGTAACACGTTGGGACTATTTAGCTACTATGTTCACAGAAGCAATAACTGTAAATGGACCAGAACAGCTGGGAAATATTCAAGTACCTAAAAGAGCCAGTTATATCCGAGTAATAATGTTGGAGTTAAGTCGTATAGCTTCTCACCTACTATGGCTAGGACCCTTTATGGCAGATATTGGTGCACAAACTCCCTTTTTCTATATTTTCAGAGAAAGAGAATTAATATATGATCTATTTGAAGCTGCGACGGGTATGAGAATGATGCATAATTTTTTTCGTATCGGGGGGGTAGCGACTGATCTACCTTATGGTTGGGTAGATAAATGTTATGATTTCTGCGATTATTTTTTAACAAGAATTGTTGAATATCAAAAACTTATTACGCGAAATCCTATTTTTTTAGAACGGGTTGAGGGGGTAGGTGTAGTTGATATAAAGGAAGTAATAAATTGGGGTTTATCAGGACCGATGCTTCGGGCTTCCGGAATACAATGGGATCTCCGTAAAGTGGATAATTATGAATGTTACGAAGAATTTGATTGGGAAGTTCAATGGCAAAAAGAAGGAGATTCATTAGCTCGTTATTTAGTTCGAATTGGTGAAATGGTGGAATCCATAAAAATTATTCAACAGGCTTTGGAAGGAATTCCCGGCGGACCCTATGAAAATTTAGAAATTCGATGCTTTGATAGAGAAAAAGAGCCAGAATGGAATGAGTTTGAATATCGATTTATTAGTAAAAAACCGTCTCCGACTTTTGAATTGCCAAAACAAGAACTTTATGTAAGAATTGAAGCCCCCAAGGGAGAATTGGGAATTTTTCTAATAGGGGATCAAAATGGTTTTCCTTGGAGATGGAAAATTCGTCCGCCAGGTTTTATCAATTTGCAAATTCTTCCTCAATTAGTTAAAAGAATGAAATTGGCCGATATTATGACAATACTAGGTAGCATAGATATTATTATGGGAGAAGTTGATCGTTGAAATGATAATTGATTTAACAGAAATACAAGATATCCATTTTTTTTTCCGATTGGAATCTTTTAAAGAGATATATGGAATTATATGGGTATTTGCCCCTATTTTGATTCTTATATTGGGAATTACAATAAGTGTACTAGCAATTGTATGGTTAGAAAGAGAAATATCCGCAGGGATACAACAACGTATTGGACCTGAATACACCGGTCCTTTTGGAGTTCTTCAAGCTCTAGCAGACGGAACAAAATTACTTTTCAAAGAGAATCTTATTCCATCTAGAGGAGATATTCGTTTATTCAGTATAGGACCATCTATATCAGTCATATCCATTATAATAAGCTATTCAGTAATTCCTTTTGGCTATAACTTTGTTTTATCTGATCTGAATATTGGTGTTTTTTTATGGATTGCTATTTCGAGTATTGCTCCCATTGGACTTCTTATGTCAGGATATGGGTCAAATAATAAATATTCCTTTTTGGGTGGTCTACGAGCGGCTGCTCAATCGATTAGTTATGAAATACCATTAACTCTATGTGTGTTATCGATATCTCTACGTGCGATTCGTTGAGACAGAAATTTTTTGATACTATTTGCTATATCCCTCTCTTTATAGTACTTTGTAGTAAAGTGGGAAAATAAATTGAATATATATATCTATTCAATTTATTTTTTTTTTATTATTTTTCGCATTCGGATTGAAGAATTTAATCAGATAGTTATATGAGTGCAATAAAACAGCTTCTTTTGAATATAATTTATAGAATACTATATTAGTTATAGTTAATAGAAAGGATGATGATTTTAAATTGCAGTAAAAATATTAAGTCTCATTTTCTATGTATAAGAATTAAGTGAAAAAGTGAATTAAATTATAGGTAGAAGTGGTTGTTTCTCCCAAGGTTGGTTGATTAGTCATCCTGTCTTGAAGCGGGCGTAAAAGACCAACCCTTTTTCAATTTTCAATATCATTTGTATGAATTAGCATACATATATTAACATAAATAAGGGATTAATAAAAAAGGAATGGATGGTTAGAAACACCAAAATACACAAAGGATTAGTAACGTATATTTTTTAAAATATCCAAAAGAACATTTATGTATAATAGAAAAAGAATACTAATTGGGGCTTTCCGTTGGTAGAAAAAATAAGGCAGTACTCCCCACAATTCCGATCCAGAGTATACTTCCATCCACTGATTAAATAAATAACTATCAGGAACGAAATAATCCTTTAATTTTTTTAAGTCCCCTTTTATTTTACTTGCACAAAAAAGACTAGGATAAGAACGAAAAAAAAAAGTGATTCCCTTTTTCTTTTTTGTCTTATATCCATATTTAATTTATGGAGATAGAATTCATGTCATAATTTAGAAAATGAACATGTAATTCTTTTTCGTAATCGAAAATGATGAGGGAGTTATTGATAATTTTAAAAAAGTATTTTATAGAAGAATTTAGTTATTACTCAACAAATTTCAATTTTAATTTTTTAAAGGATGAGATCAATTCAGAAGTACCTTTTGTATTTTTTATTTATTTAACGAAATGTTAAAATGTATTTTTTCTTTATTAAATGTATTTATTTTAAAATTTTTTTATTAGAACAGACAGAATTCAATAGGTCTAATTCAGAACCGTCCGATAAAATCGAATATTATCTACCTTAGAGATATATCAAGGGATAAATAATCGGACCGGTCCTTAGATTTTTTTAAGGCTTTAAAGGAGCCGTATGAGGTGAAAATCTCATGTACGGTTCTGTAATAGAGATGGTAACAGTAATGTCATCACCGACTAGGATTATCTAACAGTTTAAGTACAGTTGATATAGTTGATGCACAATCAAAATATGGTTTTTGGGGATGGAATTTGTGGCGTCAACCTATGGGTTTCATCGTTTTTCTAATCTCTTCCCTAGCAGAATGTGAAAGATTACCTTTTGATTTACCGGAAGCGGAAGAAGAACTAGTAGCGGGTTATCAAACCGAATATTCGGGTATCAAATTTGGTTTATTTTACGTTGCTTCCTATTTAAACCTATTCATTTCTTCCTTATTTGTAACAGTTCTTTACTTTGGTGGTTCAAATATCTCTATTCCATACATATTCGTTTCTGACTTTTTTCAAATAAATCAAACATATGGAGTTTTTGTAACGATAATTGGTATCTTTATTACACTAGCTAAAACTTATTTATTCTTATTCGTTTCTATCGCAACAAGATGGACTTTGCCTAGGCTAAGAATAGATCAATTATTAAATCTTGGGTGGAAGTTTCTTTTACCCATTTCTCTCGGTAATCTATTATTAACAACTTCGTCTCAACTGTTTTCACTGTAAAAAAAAAAGTGGACCTTATATATTCATAACTTGTTTCAAACAAGAGAAAGAAAAAAATATTCAGAGATATTCACGATATGTTCCTTATGGTAACTGGATTCATAAATTATAGTCAACAAACAGTCCGAGCTGCAAGGTACATTGGTCAAGGTTTCATGATTACCCTATCTCACGCAAATCGGTTACCCGTAACTATTCAATATCCTTATGAAAAAATAATCTCATCAGAACGTTTCCGCGGTCGAATACATTTTGAATTTGATAAATGCATTGCTTGTGAAGTATGTGTTCGTGTATGTCCCATAGATCTACCCGTTGTTGATTGGAAACTAGAAACTGATATTCGAAAGAAACGGTTGCTTAATTATAGTATTGATTTCGGAATCTGTATATTTTGTGGTAACTGTATTGAGTATTGTCCAACAAATTGTTTATCAATGACCGAAGAATATGAACTTTCAACTTATGATCGCCACGAATTGAATTATAATCAAATTGCTTTGGGCCGTTTACCAGTGTCAATAATTGATGATTATACAATTCGAACAATTCAAATAAAATTAAATTATTTATAAAATTCTTCTAAAAACGAAAATAATAGAATACTTATATATTCTATTATTTTGAAATTACTCTTTCACATAAAGAAAAGAATGAAATGACATTGATCCTATAACAACTGTACCTATAGCAACTCACACCTCTTATCTTGGGAGTTGGTGGAATTCAATGCGGAGAGAATTTTAGTATTTAATAAGTTTTTTTCCTGGTCATATCAATAAGGTCATGAAATTTCGATTTATTTATCTCTTATTTTACATATAATGGATTTGCCCGAACCGCTACATGATTTTATTTTAGTCTTTCTTGGATCGGGTCTTATATTAGGAAGTCTGGGAGTAGTATTATTTACGAATCCAATTTTTTCTGCTTTTTCGTTGGGACTAGTTCTTGTTTGTATATCTTTATTCTATATTTTATCAAACTCCCATTTTGTAGCTGCATCACAACTACTTATTTATGTGGGCGCTATAAATGTTTTAATAATATTTGCTGTGATGTTTATGAATGGTTCGGAATATTACCAAGATTTTCGTCTTTGGACCGTTGGGGATGGAATTACTTTGATGGTTTGTACAAGTATCTTTGTTTCACTAATAACTACTATTCTAGATACATCATGGCACGGGATTATTTGGACTACAAGACCCAATCAGATTATAGAGCAAGATTTGATAAGTACTAGTCAACAAATTGGAATTCATTTATCAACAGATTTTTTTCTTCCATTTGAACTAATTTCCATAATCCTTTTAGTTGCTTTGATAGGTGCAATTGTCGTGGCTCGCCAATAAGAAATTTTTAGAACTAATAATAGAAATCAAAATTAAATTTTGTTAGATTTTATCACATTTATTTTTGTTGAATTCTATGTGAACGAAAACTAATATTTCTGTATAAAATCTTTTTTTTATTGCGAATACATTATTTTGTTGTAGACTTATTATATTAGTCAATCAAATCCGTTGAATTCTTCTTGTTCATATCGAAATGAATAAAAATAGATAAGGAGTTGGTCAATGATATTCGAGCATGCACTTGTTTTGAGTGCCTATTTATTTTCTATAGGTATATATGGGTTGATCACGAGCCGAAATATGGTTAGAGCCCTTATGTGTCTTGAACTTATACTGAATGCAGTTAATATAAATCTCGTAACCTTTTCTGATTTTTTTGATAGTCGACAATTAAAAGGAAATATTTTTTCAATTTTTGTTATAGCTGTTGCAGCCGCTGAAGCAGCTATCGGACCGGCTATTGTTTCCTCGATTTATCGTAATAGAAAATCAACCCGTATCAATCAATCAAATTTGTTGAATAAATAATATTACCCATAAAAAATAAAAAAAGTAGAATTTATAATAGTGTGTACTATTAATCGATTCAAATTAGCATATATGATATATAAATTAGAATCATGTTTGCGAAAACAAAGATAAGAAATCAAAGTATCTTGGTTCTATTCTCTTATTATTAATTAATCTATAAGTAGATTTTGATTAGCAAAATTCTTAAAAATTATTGATTCATCTGGTATCTAATATATATATATAATTATATATAATTCGTTTACGAGTTTACTAGATTGAAAATGTTGAATTTTTTATGTTCAAGGATTACGATCCAATGTCACATTCAGTAAAGATTTATGATACATGTATAGGATGTACTCAATGTGTCCGAGCCTGCCCAACAGATGTATTAGAAATGATACCTTGGGACGGATGTAAAGCTAAACAAATTGCTTCTGCCCCAAGAACAGAGGACTGTGTTGGTTGTAAGAGGTGTGAATCCGCCTGTCCGACGGATTTCTTAAGTGTTAGAGTTTATTTATGGCATGAAACAACTCGAAGCATGGGTCTAGCTTATTGATACATTTCAAAAAGAACCGCACACAAGTACGTTTTTTTACTGGCAAAAACCCGCGCTCAAAATAAAAAAAAAAAAAAGATTTCCTTTTTTTATTTTGAGCGCGGGTTTTTCTAGTCTAAGTATATCTTATTTTTATCACGAATTATTTTCCTTGGTTAACAACTGTTGTAGTTTTGCCAATAGTCGGGGGTTCCTTAATTTTCTTATTTCCCCATAAAGGAAATAAGGTAATTAAATGGTATACTATTTGTATATGTTTAATTGATCTCCTTATAACAGCCTATGTATTTTGTTATCATTTCGAATTGGATGATCCACTAATCCAATTGACAGAAAATTATAAATGGATCCATTTTTTTGACTTTTACTGGAGATTCGGAATAGATGGACTCTCTCTAGGACCCATTTTATTGACGGGATTTATCACTACGTTAGCTACGTTAGCGGCTCAGCCGGTTACTCGAGAATCCAAATTATTCTATTTCCTGATGTTAGCAATGTATAGTGGTCAAATAGGAACATTTTCTTCTCAAGACATTTTACTTTTTTTCATCATGTGGGAATTAGAATTAATTCCCGTTTATCTACTTTTATCTATGTGGGGTGGAAAAAAACGTTTGTATTCAGCTACAAAGTTTATTTTGTACACTGCGGGAAGTTCTGTTTTTTTATTACTGGGAATTCTAGGTATGGGTTTATATAGCTCTAATGAACCAACATTAAATTTTGAATCATTAACTAATCAATCATATCCCGTGGCGCTGGAAATAATATTCTATATCGGATTTCTTATTGCTTTTGCTGTCAAATCACCAATTATACCCTTACATACATGGTTACCAGACACCCACGGAGAGGCACATTACAGCACTTGTATGCTTTTAGCCGGAATATTATTAAAAATGGGAGCATATGGGTTGGTTCGAATTAATATGGAATTATTATCTCGCGCTCATTCTATATTTTCTCCCTGGTTAATGCTATTAGGTTCAATTCAAATAATCTATGCAGCTTCAACATCTCTTGGTCAACGCAATTTAAAAAAAAGAATAGCTTATTCCTCAGTATCTCATATGGGTTTCTTAATTTTAGGAATTGGTTCTATAAGCGATACAGGTCTCAATGGGGCTATTTTACAAATAATCTCTCACGGATTTATCGGCGCTGCGCTTTTTTTCTTGGCGGGAACTAGTTATGATAGACTACGTCTTCTTTATCTCGACGAAATGGGTGGAATGGCTATCCCAATGCCAAAAATATTCACGGTTTTCACTATCTTATCGATGGCTTCTCTTGCATTGCCGGGCATGAGCGGTTTTGTTGCAGAATTGATAGTCTTATTGGGAATAATTACTAGCCAAAAATATCTTTTAATTACAAAAATACTAATAACTTTTGTAACAGCAATTGGAATGATATTAACTCCTATTTATTCATTATCTATCTTACGTCAAATGTTCTATGGATACAAGCTTTTTAATACACCAAATTCTTATTTTTTTGATTCGGGGCCACGAGAATTATTTATTTCAATTTCTATCCTTATACCCGTAATAAGTATTGGCATTTATCCAGATTTGATTTTTTCGTTTTCGGCTGACAAGGTTGAAGCTATTCTATCTAATTTTTTATAGATAGTTTTCACGAATAAATGAAAAATAAAATCAAAAATAGAAAAAAATCCTATGCACAATACAAAAACATATATTTCTTTTGTATTATATTAATTAATTACATAAAAATGAATTTGAATTATAATTGAATATGTTTGTTGTTTTGAGAACCCCTTGAATCACTCCTACAGTACTTGATTCAAAGGGTTCTCAATCATTTTATTCGAAATTTTCTTTGTTATTATATATATATTATGTTTTCGATATTTGTATTTGTGAAGTTCTTTACTTATTTTTATTTTAATTCAATTAGGTGTAAATGAACCATAACTATGTAGTCCTATTCCTAAAAGATTTATACCTAAATAACATACCCAAATTATAAGAAAACCCATGGAGGCAACTATTGAAGAATTTATATCTTCCAATTTTTTATTTTTTCTAGTATGTAAATAAATCGCGAATATAGTCCAAGTAATAAAAGCCCAAGTTTCCTTTGGATCCCAATTCCAATATGATCCCCACGCCTCATTAGCCCATACTGCTCCTGAAATAATACCTATCGTTAAAAAGATAAAACCTAGACTAATAGTACGGTAACCCCAACGATCCAATTGTTGAATAAATTGAGATCTATAATAATTTCTATAAGACGAAAAAGAAGTTTTTTGGAAAACATTATTTTTATCATTCATATTCATGTATTTCATTTCAGCAAAAGAAAATGATTCATTTAAAAAATATAAATTCTTGCTTTTACCAAAAATTTGTATGAGTTCTTGAAATGTAATGACTAAAATAGCCACTGATAATAATGATCCGCATAAAAGAGTTGCATAACCTAATATCATCATACTTACGTGCATCATTAACCAATGGGACTGTAAAGCAGGTACTAATATTAAGGATTCATGCATTTCGGTTAAAAGACCCGAAGTAGCAAAGCCTTGGGTAAAAATAACACTTGGTGTTATTATTGTATTGAAATAGTAGTTTTTCGGTTTTTTGAAGCAAGGAACCATATAAAAAATGGAAAAAGTCCATGAAAGAAATATTAATGATTCATATAAATCACTAAATGGTAAATGGCCCGAAAAAACCCAACGAGTAACTAACAATCCCGTTATACAAAAAAAAGTTATTATCATGCCTTTTTTGGACGAATCATATAATCCTATGATTTCATTGACAAATAATAAGGTTATCAAATGAATTGAAATTAAAATAGATACGACCGAAAACGATATATGAGTTAATATATGCTCTAAACTTGAAAATACCATATATAATGAAAAAATCTAAATACTAGGAATAGAAATAAGAATGGAGTTCATTATAGGACCTATTTTTTAGAAGATAAGATGTCATGCCGCTACTCGGACTCGAACCGAGATGCTCTAGCACTGCTTCCTAAGAGCAGCGTGTCTACCAATTTCACCATAGCGGCTTACTCGAAATCATAATAACTAATTTTGAGTCAATTGTCGAGATTCAAAGAATCAATTAAAATACAATAGTTGTTTACTAAACATTAAATAAAAGAATTTTAAAGAATTCTCTTAGAATCTATTAGAAATATATCTATATATATCTATCTATATATATAGATAGATATATATAATGTAAATATCCTAAATTAATATTATACTATATTAGAATTAGATATTAAATTTATATTAGTATTTTTGTATTTAAAAATCTTCGTTGAATCAAGTTAATTGAAATTATTCTAACGTTTGTATTTGTTACAAAAAAAGCTTTTTGAATTCCCCGTAAAAATAGATTGCGCTAATGAAAAAGCTTTCAATGTTGTAAAATATCCCTTCTTTTTCCATAAGGTGTTCCGAATAATTTTTTTTGATATAGAAGTGCGCTTTTTTGGAACTGCCATATAATTAGTATAGTTTTTGATTGTTATAGAATTCGATGTGAAAGACATTTTTATGTAAATGAAAATCAATTTATCTTTAATTAGCCATATATTTTATCTATCTTAATTCCCATTTTTTGACTATTTCAAGTAAAACATTGAATATTATAATCCTTTTTATAAAGTTTTCCAAACATCGATATTGTTTATTGTAATAAAAAATACTAAATTAGTTAAAAAAATGAACTAATGTTTTTGAAAAAAATTATTATTGAGTCATGTCATATGAATTCAAAAAAGTTTATTTTTAACTAGGAATTTTGTTATTGGTCCATTTTAAGTTTATACTTTGTAATATTTGAAAAAAAAAAATATTGTACAAAGATTTAGAATAATTAATAATAGATCATTCTATTTTCATTAATTCTATGTTTACTTTTTATTAACCGAATCCCTTCTTTACAAAAAAGATAAAATAAAAACCGACGAATAAGAAACAAAATTCATTAGAATCAGAATTTTTTTGTTTATTGTATGGAATATACACATCAATATTCATGGATCATACCTTTTATTCCATTTCCAGTTCCTATGTTAATAGGAGTGGGACTTCTACTTTTTCCGACAGCAACCAAAAATCTTCGCCGTATGTGGGCTTTTCCTAGTATTTTATTGTTAACTATAGTTATGATTTATTCGCTTGATTTGTCTATTCATCAAATCAATAATCGTTCTATTTATCAATATGTATGGTCTTGGACCATAAATAATGATCTTTCTTTAGAGTTTGGGTACTTGATCGATTCACTTACTTCTATTATGTCAATATTAATTACTACTGTCGGCATTCTGGTTCTTATTTATAGTGATAATTATATGTCTCATGATCAAGGATATTTGAGATTTTTTGCTTATATGACTCTTTTTAATATTTCAATGTTGGGATTAGTTACTAGTTCGAATTTGATACAAATTTATGTTTTTTGGGAATTGGTTGGAATGTGTTCTTATTTATTAATAGGCTTTTGGTTCACACGTCCTATTGCGGCAAATGCTTGTCAAAAAGCATTTGTAACTAATCGTGTAGGGGATTTTGGTTTATTATTGGGAATTTTAGGTCTTTATTGGATAACGGGTAGTTTGGAATTTCGGGATTTGTTTCAAATAATAAATAACTTGATTTATAAAAATGAAGTTAATATTTTTTTTGTTACTTTGTTTGCCCTCTTGCTATTTTGTGGCTCAGTTGCTAAATCCGCCCAATTTCCTCTTCATGTATGGCTACCAGATGCTATGGAAGGGCCTACTCCAATTTCCGCCCTTATACATGCTGCTACTATGGTAGCCGCGGGAATTTTTCTTGTGGCTCGACTTCTTCCTCTTTTCATAGTTCTACCTGCAATAATGAATGGAATAGCCTTTATAGGTATAATAACAGTAGTATTAGGAGCTACTTTAGCTATTGCTCAACAAGATATTAAGAAAAATTTGGCCTATTCCACAATGTCTCAATTGGGTTATATGATGTTAGCTCTCGGTATGGGATCTTATCGAGCCGCTTTATTTCATTTGATTACTCATGCTTATTCAAAAGCATTGTTGTTTTTAGGATCTGGATCCATTATTCATTCAATGGAAGCTGTTGTCGGATATTCTCCAGCTAAAAGTCAAAATATGGTTCTTATGGGCGGTTTAACAAAACATGTACCAATTACAAAAAGTTCTTTTTTAGTGGGTACACTTTCTCTTTGCGGTATTCCACCTTTTGCCTGTTTTTGGTCTAAGGATGAGATTCTTAATGATAGTTGGTTGTATTCACCGATTTTTGCAATAATAGCTTGTTGCACAGGAGGATTAACTGCATTTTATATGTTTCGGATCTATTTACTTGTTTTTGAAGGATATTTAAACGTTCATTTTTTGAATTTCAATGGAAAAAAAAATAGTTCATTCTATTCAATATCTTTATGGGGGAAGAAAGAAGTAAAACAGAAATTAAAAAACAAAAATTTTTTCTTAGCTTTACTAAGAATGAAAAATAACGAAATGACTTCTTTTTTTATCCGGAAGATATATCCACATCGCATTAATCAAAATGTCAAAAACATAACACGTCTTTTTTTTGATATTAACTATTTTGGCACTAAAAAAACTGCTTGTTTATATCCTAATGAATCGGACAATACTATGCGATTTTCTATGCTTGTTTTAGTGCTCTTTACTTTATTCGTTGGGGCCATAGGAATTTCTTTCAGCCAAAAAGGAATAGATTTGGATATATTATCAAAATTGTTAATTCCGTTTATAGACCTTTTACATAAAAATTCAAAAAATTTTGTGGATTGGTATGAATTTTTGACAAACGCAACTTTTTCGGTGATTCTAATTTTTTTAGGAATATTTATAGCGTCTTTTTTTTACAAACCGGTTTATTCATATTTCCAAAATTTGAATTTATTAAATTTATTTGAAAAAACTGTTCTTAATAAAAATGTTGCTGATAATTTTCAAAATGTCATATATGATTGGTCGTATAATCGTGGTTATATAGATGTTTTTTTTGATATATCTTTAATTACGAGTGTAAGAAAATTAGTGAAATTCAATTATTTTTTTGATAAAAAAATAATTGATGGAATTCCAAATGGAATAGGTATTACAAGTTTTTTTATGGGAGAGACTATCAAATATGTGGGAGGCGGGCGAATTTCTTCGTATATTTTATTGTATATATTATATATAGTAATCTTTTTACTAATTTGGTATTTTTTATTTATTAATATTTAAATATTTAATATTTAAATATTTACTAATCTTATTAATATTGAACTTG